AGCGGAGCGCCTGACGAAAGGGTTGTTTTGATAGAACAAATTATGTAAGAAATACCTTCACTACATTTAGTAGAATTAAACTACTCCTAGAAATATCAAAAATTTCTGTACCTCTTATACTAAAATGTAAATAAGTAAGCTAAAAAAGCTATTGGGTTCATACCCCACCTATAAAGGTTCACTCCTTTCTTATTTAATTCTATACTTAAGCAAGATATTATTTGGCTCGTCTCTCGCCCTAGGGACAATAGTCACAGCATCATCTTATTCTTGAATAGGTATATGAATGGGATTAGAAATTAATCTCCTTTCCTTCATCCCATTAATTAGATCTTCCAAAAATATATACTCCTCCGAATCAGCCCTTAAATACTTCATTGCCCAAGCAATAGCATCTACAATTCTGCTATTGTCCATCATTATCCTCTCCTCAAAAGCCCTATCTTTAGCAGAAGAAAGTCTACAATCAGCCTTAATCTTCAATACCTCCCTCCTTTTAAAAATGGGGTCTGCCCCCCTCCATTTTTGATTTCCCGAGGTAATAGAGGGATTAAGATGATTCAATAGAATAATCCTATTGACTTGACAAAAAATTGCTCCTATAGTTCTCCTAGCCTACTCAAGAAAAACATTGACTTTATTAGTAGTAGCAGTCATCTCCTGTATATTCGTAAGAGGAATTATAGGCCAAAACCACTTAAGGCTCCGAAAAATTATAGCCTACTCCTCCATCAATCACATCGGTTGGATAATTGCTGCAACCCTATTCTTTGAAACCATTTGAACAATTTATTTCACAATTTATACTGTAATTACACTAAATATCTTAATCATATTCAAGAAACTAAATATTTTCTTCATAAACCAATTAACCCTCTCAATAAGCCGAGAACCTATACTAAAAATCTTCTTTATTTTAAACTTTCTATCTCTAGGAGGTTTGCCCCCCTTCCTAGGGTTTTTCCCTAAATGATTAACTATCCAAATCATAATCAACGAAAAATTCTTCTCATTAGCTGTAATCATAATTTTAGCTACACTAGCAACCTTATACTTTTATATACGAGTAACTTTTGGGACCTTAGTCCTTTCTACTAATACATCAATTCAAAATTACAGACTTATCTCCCATAAGTTCTTCATTACATCAACCAACCTTGTAACGCTGACAAGATTGATCATATCCACCTTGATTTTTAACCTCCTTTAATCAAGGATTTAGGTTAAAAAAACCTATGACCTTCAAAGTCGTCATTAAAACTAAGTTTTAAGCCTTAGGAACATCCCACCCCCAAACTTGCAATTTGGTATCATTTTTTGACTATAAGACTGGCAAAAGAATAAAATTCGTGAATAAGTTTACAGCCTATCGCCTATACTCAGCCATTCTGCCGAACAAGTGATTATTCTCGACAAACCATAAAGACATCGGCACCCTCTACTTTCTTTTAGGAAGATGATCAGGAATAGTTGGAACTTCTTTAAGAATTTTAATTCGTGCTGAACTAGGAAATCCAGGGTCCCTTATTGGAGATGATCAAATTTATAATGTAATTGTCACTGCCCATGCATTCATTATAATTTTTTTCATAGTAATACCCATCATAATTGGGGGATTTGGTAACTGATTAGTCCCCTTGATACTAGGTGCTCCTGATATAGCTTTCCCCCGAATAAACAATATAAGATTTTGATTACTCCCCCCTTCTCTTACATTCCTATTGATAAGAAGAATAGTTGAAAATGGAGCAGGAACTGGATGAACAGTGTACCCACCACTGTCCTCCAATATTGCCCATAGCGGAGCTTCAGTTGACTTGGCCATTTTCAGTCTCCATCTTGCAGGAATTTCATCAATTTTAGGTGCAGTTAATTTTATCACCACCGTTATTAATATACGAGCAACCGGAATCACCTTTGATCGTATACCCCTTTTTGTATGAGCCGTAGCCCTAACGGCTCTTCTTCTTCTTTTATCCTTACCTGTTCTAGCAGGAGCTATTACAATACTTTTAACGGACCGAAACATCAATACAACCTTCTTCGACCCAGCAGGAGGTGGGGACCCAATTCTATACCAACATCTATTTTGATTCTTTGGACATCCAGAAGTCTATATTTTAATCCTCCCAGGATTCGGAATAATTTCCCATATTATTAGCCAAGAAAGAAGAAAAAAGGAAACTTTTGGAACTCTCGGGATAATCTACGCCATAATAGCAATTGGACTCTTAGGATTCATTGTATGAGCCCACCACATATTCACCGTTGGCATAGATGTTGACACACGGGCCTACTTCACCTCCGCAACAATAATTATTGCTGTTCCAACCGGAATTAAAATTTTTAGATGGCTAGCAACCCTTCATGGAACACAAATTAATTATTCACCATCCATACTCTGAGCCTTAGGATTTGTTTTTCTATTTACAGTTGGAGGTCTCACAGGAGTAGTTCTAGCTAATTCATCAATTGATATTGTTCTCCATGATACTTACTATGTAGTTGCCCACTTCCACTATGTTCTATCAATAGGAGCCGTATTTGCCATCATGGCAGGATTTGTTCATTGATTCCCTCTTTTCACTGGACTATCCCTAAACAACAAACTCCTAAAAATTCAATTCCTAGTAATATTCCTTGGAGTAAATATAACCTTTTTCCCGCAGCACTTCCTTGGGTTAAGGGGGATACCTCGCCGATACTCAGATTACCCAGATGCCTACACCACCTGAAATATTATTTCATCCATTGGGTCCTTAATCTCTCTTGTAAGAATTATCCTTTTCCTCTTTATCATATGAGAAGCTTTTACAGCAATACGAAAAAGACTATCACCTTTAAGAATAACCTCTTCCATTGAATGACTTCAACAAATACCTCCCTCAGAACATAGATATTCTGAACTACCAATTCTATCAAACTTCTAATATGGCAGAATAGTGCGGTGGACTTAAACCCCATAAATAAAGTGCAACTTTTTTTAGAAATTGCAACTTGAAAAATATTTTTACTCCAAGATAGAGCCTCCCCTCTCATAGAGCAATTGTCATTTTTCCATGACCATACACTCATAATTCTATTAATAATTACAGTCCTTGTAGGTTACCTTATATCTAGACTATTTTTCAACAAATACAATTACCGTTACCTACTTGAAGGTCAAACCATTGAAGTAATCTGAACAATTCTCCCAGCCGTCACCTTAATTTTCATTGCACTTCCCTCACTACGATTACTATATCTCCTAGATGAAATTAATAACCCCCTAGTTTCAATAAAATCAATTGGACATCAATGGTATTGATCCTATGAATATACAGACTTTAAAAATATTGAATTTGATTCCTACATGATTCCGACTTCAGAACTTAAAAAATCAAGATTCCGCCTCCTAGATGTTGATAATCGTGCTGTTCTTCCCTACAATTCTCAAATTCGTTTAATAATCACAGCAGCTGATGTCCTTCACTCCTGAACAATTCCAGCCCTAAGAGTAAAAATTGATGCAACACCTGGTCGCCTTAATCAAGTCAGATTTTTACTAAATCGAACTGGATTATTTTTCGGCCAATGTTCTGAAATTTGTGGAGCAAATCACAGATTTATGCCAATCGTTATTGAAAGAATTTCCCCACCATTTTTCGTTAAATGAGTTTCAAAGATAGGAGAAGCCTCATTGGATAACTGAAAGTCAGTATTGGTCTCTTAAACCACACTATAGTAATTTAACGCCTACTTCTAATGAAAGGCTTAGTTAAATCATAACGCTAATTTGTCAAATTATAATTACCAACCCCTAGGTAGCCTTTAATACCACAAATAGCCCCCCTAAACTGACTTATCTTAATAATCCTTTTCTCACTAATCCTTATTTTTGTAAGAATCACCAAATTCTCTATCTTTTCCCAAACTCCTAAAAACTACTTCCTTAAGAAATCCTCCTTTTTAAAAACCTGAAAATGATAACTAATTTGTTTTCCTCATTTGACCCCTCAACTTCGCTATTTTTCCCTATAAATTGACTAAGAACTATTTTATTCTTAATCTTTCTACCGCTTTCATTTTGATTAATCCCAACCCGTTCAACTACCCTTGTAAATAAAGTCTCAATAACCCTTCACAAGGAATTTAAAACCCTTCTAGGTCCTGGAGCAAGGGGAAGAACATTTATCTTTATTGCCCTATTCTCACTTATTTTATACAATAACTTCCTTGGTTTATTCCCCTATATCTTCACTAGAACAAGGCACTTAGTGATAACCCTCACACTTGCTTTACCCCTATGATTAAGATTTATAATTTTTGGTTGAATTAATAATACTATTCATATACTGGCCCATTTAGTCCCCCAAGGAACTCCTCCTGTACTTATGCCTTTTATAGTATGCATTGAAACTATTAGAAATATTATTCGACCAGGAACATTAGCTGTTCGATTAGCTGCAAACATAATTGCAGGTCATCTTCTAATAACCCTTCTAGGAAACACAGGACCCTCAATTCCTTCCTCCCTTATATTTCTCCTTCTTTTTACCCAAATTCTTCTTCTGATTTTAGAATCGGCCGTAGCAATTATTCAATCTTATGTATTTGCTGTTTTAAGATCTCTTTATTCAAGAGAAGTAACCTAATGACCCACAAAAATCACCCTTTTCACCTTGTAGACGCAAGACCTTGACCTCTTCTTGGAGCTCTTGCTGCTATGACAACTATAACCGGAATTATTAAATGATTTCATCTTTACAATATTAATCTTCTGCTCCTAGGATTCTTAATTACAAGTCTTGTAATATTCCAATGATGACGAGATATCTCTCGAGAAGGAACATTTCAAGGACTCCATACATATGTCGTCACTATAGGCTTACGGTGGGGAATAATTCTCTTTATTACCTCTGAAGTATTTTTTTTTATTTCATTCTTCTGGGGATTCTTCCATAGAAGACTTGCCCCATCTATTGAATTAGGAATAAATTGACCCCCAAAAGGAATTAACCCATTCAATCCTATTCAAATTCCTCTTCTTAATACTCTAATTCTATTATCATCAGGACTTACTGTCACATGAGCTCATCATAGCTTAATTGAAAACAACTTCAACCAAGTAACTCAAGGTTTATCCCTTACAGTAATCCTTGGAATTTACTTTACCCTGCTCCAAGCTTATGAGTATAAGGAAGCCCCATTCACTATTGCAGATGCTGTATATGGCTCCTCATTCTTTATAGCCACGGGATTCCATGGAATCCACGTTATTATTGGAACCACCTTTCTAGCAGTTGGCCTCTTTCGACACTTAAACAATCACTTCTCCTCAATTCACCACTTTGGATTTGAGGCAGCAGCTTGATATTGACATTTTGTTGATGTTGTATGACTATTCCTTTATATCTCTATCTATTGATGGGGTAGCTATTTGTATAATATAATCAATTATATTTGACTTCCAATCAAACTATCTAGAAATAGTACAAATAATTTTTATTTTAGTCCTAAGGGCTTCAATTATTCTATTCATTTCATCAATCATAATATCAATTTCCTCAATCCTTTCAAAAAAAACCTATTCTGACCGGGAAAAAATATCCCCCTTTGAGTGTGGATTTGACCCAAAAAGATCCCCTCGCCTCCCCTTCAGTTTACAATTTTTCCTAATCGCAGTAATCTTCTTAATCTTTGATGTAGAAATCACCCTACTTGTCCCCCTTGTGTCTATCCTAAAAATCTCAAAAATATCATGATTCTGAGGAATCTCAGCATTCTTCATATTAATCCTCCTAATTGGACTTTACCATGAATGAAATCAAGGAGCTCTTGAGTGAGCCTCTTAGGATAATAGTTAACTATAACATTTAATTTGCACTTAGAAAGTATTGATATTTATCAATTTATCTTGAATAAGAAACAAATTACTGTGTTTAGTTTCGACCTAAAATCCTGATGGAAACATCCTTATTTTTAATTGAAACCAAAATAGAGGTGTGTCACTGTTAATGATATAAGTGAATTTTTTTTCCAATTAAAGAAGTAAAATACCAAAAATTGAACTTCTAATTCAATTTCCTAGTGGTGCAAATCCATTAATACTTCTATTTACATAGTTTTAAAAAAAAACATTATACTTTCATTATAAAATTAGACCCAATCTTGTAAATACCTAAAGATTTAAAATCACCGGGATATCTTCAATATCCTGCTCTTAATTTAAGCTACTTAAGTAAAAAATTATTAAAACCAAAAATACAATTATCATCGCCGTTAAAGATAAAAAAATCTTTAAATTATTACTATGGAAAATCTGAAAGAACTTTGACCAAACTGATAAAGTTAAATAAAAATTCTGTCTTCCAAAATACTCAGACCATCCTTGATCCACTAATCTATAAATTTTTTCCCCCTCATGCAAAAAATAAAAATTCACTCCAAAAGTCGAAATATAAGGTATATTCCATATAGAACCAAAAAATATAGACCTCCCAACAAAATTTAAAGATTTAGATTTTCATCTTAATGCCAATTGAGCTAATTCGTTCCCAATTCAACCCCCTGCTACTGTCACAATCAAAGTCATTATTTTCATTGTAAAAGATAAACAAATAAAATAAGGTGTAGATAAAATTATCCATCTAAGCCCTCTCCCCATAAAAACAACAAATAAAATAATTCCCATTATTCCCTTTAATATTTCAGAACTAGAATCACCAAGACCCCTTAAACAAAAATGATTAAAATTTCCCCTCAAAACATAATAAATTAATCGAAAAGTATACGCCACAGTCAAACCCGTAGATAAAAAATAAATTAAATAAATATAAAATCCGATTCCCCCTATCGATACATATTCTAAGATTAAATCCTTAGAATAAAACCCCGATAAAAAAGGCAACCCACATAAAGATATATTACAAATTACAAAAAATGTACAAGTTAAAGGTATTTGATTAATAATCCCTCCTATAAAACGAATATCCTGACAATTCCTCAAATTATGAATTATTGCCCCTGCACACATAAACAACAAAGCCTTAAATAAAGCATGAGTCAAAAGATGATAAAAAGATAGAATATACCCCCCTATTGCCAAAATACTTATCATTAAACCTAATTGACTTAAAGTAGACAAAGCAATGATCTTTTTCAGATCAAATTCATACCTTGCCCCTAACCCTGCTATAAACATAGTCAACCTAGCAACAAATAAAAGAATTATCTTTACCCTCTCACCCATACAAAAATTAAACCGAATTAATAAATAAACCCCGGCCGTTACAAGTGTAGAAGAATGAACTAAAGATGAAACAGGAGTAGGAGCAGCTATTGCTGCAGGAAGCCAAGATGAAAAGGGAATCTGAGCTCTCTTTGTCATTCCTGCAAGCAACATTAAGAATATAATAATATCCATTTCAACTCTATTATTTATAATATCAAGAAAAAATAAGTAATTCCATCTCCCAAAATTAAATATCCAAGCAATCCTTATTAAAAAAGCAACATCCCCTAAACGATTAGTTAAAGCTGTAATTATCCCAGCATTATAAGACTTTACATTTTGGTAATAAATTACTAAACAATAAGAAACCAGTCCTAAACCATCCCACCCAAGAAGAATTCTAATTAAATTAGGCCTAAAAATCAATAAAAGTATTGAAGCAACAAATATCACCACTAATAAAATAAATCGATTTATCATAAGGTCTCCCCCCATATACTCATGACTATAAAAAATAACTATAGAAGAAATAAACAAAACAAATCTTGCAAATAAAAGAGATATTCAATCCAATAAAATAGATATCACAACTCTACTTGAATTAATTCTCACTATTTCAATCTCTAGAATAATTATTCTATCTAATCTTATAAAATTTAAACTTGAAAAAAATCTTAATATTCTTAAAGCAAGAAAAACCACACAATAAACTAAACACACTGATATTATTTAAGGTATTCCTACATCCTTGACTCCACAAATCAATATTTTCTCTTAAACTACTTAAATAATTCCATAAAACTAAAAATTCTCTCTTTATAATCATAATATTTAAAGGAAACCAGTGTATAAATAATAAAAGATACTCACGAACATTTCCCAACCTAAAAGAATATGTTCCTCTGAACAACTTCCCATGTTGACTATAAGCATACAAAAATAATCTATACGCAGCTCTAAAAAAAGAAATTAATGACAAAAAGACCATACAAAAAAATCTTCAAGAAACGAGTCTATTGATAAGTATAATTTCTCCTAGTAAATTTAAAGAAGGAGGAGCTGCCATATTTGATGATCTCAACAAAAATCACCATAAAGACATTCTTGGCATCAGATTAATTAAACCCTTATTTAAATAAAACCTTCGCCTTCCTAAACGCTCATAAGAAATGTTTGCTAAACAAAATAAACCTGATGAGCATAATCCATGGGCAACCATCATTACTAAAGAACCACTTAATCCCCAATATCTTAAAGTTATAATCCCCCCTAAAACTAAACCTATATGAGCCACAGAAGAATAAGCAATTAAAGCCTTTACATCCCCTTGACGTAAGCAAATCAATGAAACAAAAAAACCCCCCACTAAACCAATTACAATAAAAACCCTATTTACCTTTAAAGCTAAAGGAACCATTATTTGTATTAAACGTATAAGTCCATACCCCCCCAACTTTAGTATAACCCCCGCTAAAATTATTGATCCTGAAACAGGAGCCTCAACATGTGCCTTTGGAAGCCAAAGATGAATAAAATATATTGGTATTTTAACTAAAAACACCAGCCTCATGCATAAATAAAATATAAAAAATTCTACCCTTTTAAAGAAAAAGAAAAAATCTAAAGAACCATAAAGATCATAGTAGTAAAAAATTCTGATTATTATAGGTAAAGAAGCTACTAATGTATAAAATAGTAAATATACCCCCGCTTGAATACGCTCCGGCTGATATCCTCATCCCACAATTAAAATTAAAGTTGGAATTAAACTAAACTCAAAAAACAAATAAAATACAAATAAATTTATTGAAGCAAAAGTACAAAATAAAGAAATTAATAAAATCAACAAAGTTACTAAAAAAAGCCTTGAAAAATAGTTAGTTTTAAAAATACCCTCCCTAGCCATAATTATTAAAGAACAAATCCAAAACCTGAGAAGAATTATAATGTAAGAAAGTAAATCTACCCCCAAAAAATACCTGATATTACAATATAAACTTCCTAAGCTAATCTCCAATAAAAACAAGAAAATTAATCCCATGTATAAACACTGATTAAATCAAAACCCTACTCGGATAAACCTTAATGGAATCATAAAAATTAAAGAAAATAAAAACTTTATCATAATAAATTAAAAGAAATTATATAATTATTTCCGTAAGTTCGCATCAGAAGAACCAATAAAGATAAGCCTAGGACCCCCTCACAAACCCCTAAAGTCAAAAAAACCATTACAAAATAAAATTCCCAATTATAAAAACACAAGTACATGTATAGTATTAAAAATAAAGCTACTACTACAAACTCCAGCCTTAAAAGCATCAATAATAAATGCTTCCGATTAAGGCAAAACGACATCAAACCTATAAAGTATATAAAAAAGGACACTCCAGCTAAAATTGACATTAGTTTTAATAATTTATTTAAAATATTGGTCTTGTAAACCAAAAATAAGCTAGTCTTTTAAAACTTCAGAAAGGATCTCTCTTTCATCATTAATCTCCAAAATTAATATTTTTTCATAAACTACTTCCTGAACAAATGATAATAATTTTTATTGCCTCCCTAATTCCGGCACTCTTCCTACCCTTTATAAATCACCCTCTATCATTAGGAATTCTTCTCCTCTCCCAATCAATTCTAATTGCTCTAATTACAGGGTGAATAAACTTGACCTTTTGATACTCCTATATCCTCTTCCTTATTATAATTGGGGGTATACTAGTTCTCTTTATATATATGACAAGAGTCGCATCAAATGAAAAATTCAAATTTTCACCGTCTATACTCATAATGATAATATCAATTATTATAATAATACCCTTATACTTCCTAATAGATCAATGATTAATTAATTCAAAAATTCTCATCTCCGAAAACGTAGTACTAATTTTTTCTCTAATATCCCTAAATAAATTCTTAAACTTTCCAGCAATCCTAATTTCCATCTCCCTTATTATTTATCTACTAATTACCTTAATTGTAGCAATTAAAATATCAAAATACAAGCAAGGACCACTCCGGAACTACAACTAATGAAAACACCCCTACGAAAATTATCCCCGATAACCCAAATTATTAATAATTCCCTTATTGATCTCCCATCCCCTTCAAACATCTCCGCTTGATGAAATTTCGGATCCCTCTTAGGGCTATGTCTTGGTATCCAAATTATCACAGGACTCTTCTTATCAATACACTTTACTGCTAATATTGACCTTGCATTCAACAGAGTAATTCATATTTCACGGGATGTAAATTATGGTTGACTAATCCGATCTACCCATGCTAATGGAGCATCATTCTTCTTTATCTGTCTCTACCTTCACGTTGGTCGAGGTATATATTATAGATCCTACACCCTTAAATTAACGTGAATAATCGGGGTAATCATCCTATTTTGTGTAATAGCTACTGCCTTCCTAGGATATGTTCTCCCATGAGGACAAATATCATTTTGGGGAGCCACCGTAATTACAAATCTTCTTTCAGCAATCCCATACATTGGATCCTTGGTTGTTCAATGACTATGAGGGGGGTTTGCTGTAGATAATGCAACCCTCACCCGATTCTTTGCACTCCATTTCCTTCTACCCTTTGTTGTAGCTGCCCTCGTAATAATTCATTTATTATTTCTCCATCAAACAGGTTCAAATAACCCCTTAGGAACAAACAGAAATATTGATAAAGTCCCATTCCATCCTTACTTTTCTTATAAGGATATTTTTGGCTATATCATTATAACCTTTTTATTAATATCTCTTGTACTTATTAACCCATTCCTTCTAGGAGATCCAGAAAATTTTATCCCAGCTAATCCCTTAGTAACCCCAGTTCACATCCAACCAGAATGATATTTCCTGTTTGCATACGCTATTCTACGCTCAATCCCAAATAAACTTGGGGGAGTAATTGCCCTAGTCATATCAATTCTAATCTTCTTAATTGTACCATTTACAAATAAAAAAAAAATACTAAGAACTCAATTCTACCCAATCAATAAAATCCTTTTTTGGCTATTCCTCACAATTGTAATTTTACTTACCTGAATCGGAGCACGACCAGTTGAAGACCCCTATATTTCCGTAGGTCAAATTCTTACTATTTTGTACTTCTCCTATTTTGCAATTAATCCTATTGCCCATGCCCTCTGAGACAAAACAATTTTCAGAAATTAGTTGATGAACTTGTACAAGTATATATTTTGAAAATATAAAAAAGAGTTAACTCTCTATTAACTTCACTACTAAATTTCATTCACTAAATCAGCCCTGAGAAGAAAAAAATCTTCATTCCCAAGAAAAACAAAAAATAATTTAAAGTTAAAGGTAAATACCTTTTCCATGCCAAATATATAAGTTTATCATACCGATACCGTGGAAGTGTTCCTCGAACCCATACCCATAAAAATGACATAAAACCAACCAAAAAAAAAATTAAAGACCCAATAAAATTTGCCCCTAAAAATAATAAACAACACATTATTCTTATAAACAAAATTCTTGAATACTCAGCTAAAAAAATTAATGCAAAGCCACCCCCTCTATACTCAACATTAAAACCGGAAACTAATTCTGATTCCCCCTCTGCAAAGTCAAAGGGAGTCCGATTTGTCTCTGCCAACCTTGAAACAAATCAAACCATACATAATGGTAATCTAATCACCACAAATCAAATTATTCTTTGATAAATCTTCAAATCAAGTAAATTTAATCTTATAATTAAAATTAAAAAAGACAACAAAGTTAAAGCCAATCTTACTTCATAAGAAATTGTTTGAGCAACAGCTCGCATCCCCCCCAATATTGAATAATTTGAATTAGAGGACCAGCCTGCCAACATCACCGTATAAACCCTTAAACTTGCACAACATAAAAAATATAAAATCCCTAAACTAAATCTAAAAAATCCCCTAAAAATAGGAATACACATCCAAACTAATAAAGAAAGAAATAAATTAAAAATAGGAGAAGAATAATATAAAATATAATTTGACATAAAAGGGTACGTATGTTCTTTAGTAAAAAGTTTAATTGCATCACTAAAAGGTTGTGGTACCCCCACAAATCCTACCTTATTTGGACCCTTTCGGAGCTGAATATATCCTAAAACTTTCCGTTCCAAAAGAGTTAAAAAAGCAACCCCAACTAAAACACAAACAATCAAGATTAAAACCCTAAAAAGTAAAAAAGCAAGATCAAACAAATATATTATTGCCTGTATTATCCATACATAAGTAAATTCTAAATTTAATGCACTTTTCTGCCAAAGCAATAATAATATTCCAAATCAAACTTATTAAATTAATATTTGGTCCTTTCGTACTAAAATATTATAATTATCTAAAGATAGAAACCAACCTGGCTCACGCCGGTTTAAACTCAGATCATGTAAAATTTTAAAAGTCGAACAGACTTAACTTTTCAGCCCCTACACCAAAAGTTTATTTTAATCCAACATCGAGGTCGCAAACTAGTTTATCGATAAGAACTCCCCAAACTAATAACGCTGTTATCCCTAAGGTAATTTAATCTTGTAATCGTAATAAACGGATCACCCAATCATAAATCAATGATTCTTCCTAAAAAAAAGTTTATCAAATTTTTCCATCACCCCAACAAAATAAATTCTACTTAGCCAAACAAACAAATCCAAAAACCCAACCCAGTAAAATTTATAAAATTCTATAGGGTCTTCTCGTCCCTTAAAATCATTTTAGCCTTCTGACTAAAAAATAAAATTCTAAAATCATTCAACTGAGACAGTAATTTTCTTGTCCGACCGTTCATACCAGCTTTCAATTAAAAAACTAATGATTATGCTACCTTTGCACGGTCAGAGTACCGCGGCCATTTAACCAAATCATTGGGCAGGCCAGACCTTAAATTATTCACAAAAGGCCATGTTTTTAATAAACAGGCAGAAAATAAATTTGCCGAATTACTTAATTGAAACTTCCATTCCTCAATTCGTGAAACATTAAATTATACTAATTTCATCATTATTTCTTAAGCCCTCTAATTACTCTTAATATTCTAATAAAAAATCTAAATAAAATCAAATCACTTAAACAAAAGTCTTGATATAAAACACTACAAAAAATGAAAACTTCTATTCCTACTCAACTTTCAATAAACAAATTATTTTAAAAATTTACCCAAAAGCTTATCCCCTTAAGTATTACCTGATTTAAAAATCAATTTTACATTAAAATAATTCATTAAACCAACTTAATTTAATTAATTTCTTAGAAAACTAGATATATTTAAAATCGACTAACGTCTAATAGCAAAGAATATATTATAAATAATTATTCAACATTAATATATATATATTCTTAGCTCTTATAAATTCGAGAAAATTCAAAACAAAACCTTTTTTTAATAAACCCTGATACAAAAGGTACCATAAATCAAATATTCTTCCAATAATTTTTAATTAATCCATCACTGTACTATTAATCTATAAATCAAAATATTATTTCCAACCCATTACTCAAACAAATAATTACTTTTAAAAACCCATTACTAATAAAATTTTAAATTTCAAACTAAACTGAATTTCACAGTCAACTTTTTAATGTAAATAAAATGCTTTCTATAAAGCTTTAGTCCGCCTTTCCAGGTACACCTTCCGGTACACCTACTATGTTACGACTTATCCTACTTTGTAGTAGGAGCGACGGGCGATATGTGCATATTCTAGAGCTCAAATCAGGTAGATTATATAATCTACCTTACTATCAAATCCAATTTATCGTGAGAATTTCACCTCTCAAACCATATATATATACTCATTGTAACCCATCTCTCCTTGCCCGTAGACTGCACCTTGATCTGATTTAAATTAAAATTCCAAATTTTGAATATTCATCCCTTGGAAGATATTCAAATAACGACGATATACAAACTTAAAGAACAAGTTCAATTAATCGTGGATTATCAATTACAGGACAGGTTCCTCTGAATAGACTAAAACACCGCCAAATTTTTTAAATTTAAGGAACAACCAATACTTCTCAGGAGTTCAAATTTACATTTTTAATAATAGGGTATCTAATCCTAGTTTATTTACAAATCTAATAATATTTCTCTCCAAAGAAAATCTAACCAATCAAAAAATTTCACCTTATATAACTGATTCTCAATTCATTAAAATGAAGATTATTATCACCCGAACCAAATTTAGAAGTATATCATGTTTAACCGCAACTGCTGGCACAAGATTTGTCTATACAAATATTAATATCTAATTCTAAGTGCCCTTAATCATTAAATCTATTCACTGCATAAAATTCCTTTAGACTAAAATTCGCATGAAAAATTACAATTTACCAAATTTTTAGCTATAATAAAACTTTAAATTTTGTACCTCCATTTCTAACAACCTATTTACTTAACCCCTTCTCCAAAGATAATCCCTATCTGTACCCAACCAAATTCTCCATCTATTTTTTTTTTAAAAGCAACTTACCAAAACTAGATCCCATACCCAGATTTCCCCGTAACCAACCAATTTTCCAATGCCTAGACCAATTAATAAGATTATTAAAGATTTCCTCAAACTAGGCCCCATACCCAGATTTCTTCATAATCAACTAATTCTCCAATGCCTAGACCAATTAATAAGATCATTTAAGACTTCCTCAAACTAGGTCCCATACCCAGATTTCTTCATAATCAACTAATTTCCCAATGCCTAGACCAATTACTAAGATTATTAAAGATTTCCTTAAACTAGATCCCATACCCAGATTTCTTCATAATCAACTAATTCCCCAATACCTAGACCAATTACTAAGATTATTAAAGATTTCCTCAAACTAGGCCCCATACCCAGATTATTCTTAATTCACTATTAATCCAATACTTTTCCACCCTAAATTTTCCAATTAACCTCATCTTGACAATTAAATTTTTCCCTAAATTTTTTAATCAACTCTCCAATCACCACTAAACCTTATAGCGTAACTCACCAAATTAAAATATTCATCCAGGTCAATTTATCCCCATTCTATACTCATTATTTATAATTATTAAGTTCCCCAGGGTTGAATTTTATACTTAGTTTTTCCTAATCTATTAATTATTGTAGGTAAAATCCAACCTCAAAAAGCTAAAATTTTAGTTCCCTAAACTAGATCCCATACCCAAGATTTTTTATTTACCACTAAAATCAAAGTCTATCTAAAAAGCCCTAATTTTCTAGATAATCTCCAATTTTTTTCTCACAATCTCCGCTAAACCTTAAATTTCCCTAAAGATGCCCTTATCTTTTAGGTTCCTCTAAAGTTTTTTCTCATCAAATAATAAACTCTTTTAATATGCCCATATTTCTTAAAACAGTCCAAAATATTCTCCGCTAAAATCTGAATTCCTCTAGAAAATGCCCAGGTTCCCTAGATTCCATCAAATTTTTTTCTCACAATTTTCGCTAAAATCTGAATTCCTCTAGAAAATGCCCAGGTTTCCTAAATTCCCTCAAATTTTTTTCTCAATTTTCACTAAAATCTGAATTCCCCTAGAAAATGCCCAGGTTTCCTAGATTCCATCAAATTTTTTTCTCAATTTCCGCTAAAATCTGAATTCCTCTAAAAAATGCCCAGGTTTCCTAGATTCCATCAAATTTTTTTCCCAATTTCCGCTAAAATCTGAATTCCTCTAGAAAATGCCCAGGTTTCCTAGACTCCATCAAATTTTTTTCTCACAATTTTCGTTAAAATCTGAATTCCTCTAGAAAATGCCCAGGTTTCCTAAATTCCGTCAAATTTTTTTCCCAATTTCCGCTAAAATCTGAATTCCCCTAGAAAATGCCCAGGTTTCCTAGACTCCATCAAATTTTTTTCTCACAATTTTCGTTAAAATCTGAATTCCTCTAGAAAATGCCCAGGTTTCCTAAATTCCGTCAAATTTTTTCCTCAATTTCCGCTAAAATCTGAATTCCCCTAGAAAATGCCCAGGTTTCCTAGACTCCGTCAAATTTTTTTCTCACAATTTTCGTTAAAATCTGAATTCCTCTAGAAAATGCCCAGGTTTCCTAAATTCCGTCAAATTTTTTTCCCAATTTCCGCTAAAATCTGAATTCCCCTAGAAAATGCCCAGGTTTCCTAAATTCCATCAAATTTTTTTCTCACAATTTTCGTTAAAATCTGAATTCCTCTAGAAAATGCCCAGGTTTCCTAAATTCCGTCAAATTTTTTTTCCAATTTCCGCTAAAATCTGAATTCCCCTAGAAAATGCCCAGGTTTCCTAAATTCCATCAAATTTTTTTCTCACAATTTTCGTTAAAATCTGAATTCCTCTAGAAAATGCCCAGGTTTCCTAAATTCCGTCAAATTTTTTTTCCAATTTCCGCTAAAATCTGAATTCCCCTAGAAAATGCCCAGGTTTCCTAAATTCCATCAAATTTTTTTCTCACAATTTTCGTTAAAATCCGAATTCCTCTAGAAAATGCCCAGGTTTCCTAAATTCCGTCAAATTTTTTTCCCAATTTCCGCTAAAATCTGAATTCCCCTAGAAAATGCCCAGGTTTCCTAAATTCCATCAAATTTTTTTCTCACAATTTTCGTTAAAATCTGAATTCCTCTAGAAAATGCCCAGGTTTCCTTGATTTCTTTAAATTTTCACCTAGTTTCTTAAAAAACTTTGACCTCTCCGCACAGATTTTAAAAATTAAAATCCAAAAATAAAGCCCCAAAAAGCCTACGGAAAACCCTATATAAATTAATGATACCTTTTTAATCCTCCCCCTAAGAAATCCCTAACCTTCTAAAAATCTCCCATCCAGGAGGGGCAAAAATTTGAAAAAATTCCGCCAAAAAAGGAAAATTTTCACTCAAGTAATTCTGACCACAACTTATTTCCCCATGTCTAATAAAACTTTCATTATTTATCCCTTTTTCCTAACCCCCGTCCTACTCTACCAACCAGGCTTAAAAATTAATCATAAAATACCTTAAAATTTTCAAAATCGGAAAAAGCCACTTTTCAAAAAATGAGCCCCCCGCCCGCCTATAAAAAAACTTATATTACATGGATAACCAGTCATAATGTAAGATTACTTTGAACATATGGTATAATAACGGATTAGAGTGTATGATTTATCTTATAAAATATCTATTCTTCTAGTAATTAAGTAGGTTTTTTTTTTTTTTGAAAATTTTCAATTTTAATTTAAAATATTTTTTGTAATTATATAAAGGTTTATGATTAACGATAAATTAAATATAAGCATTTATAAGACTATATTCTTATTTATATATATATTAATATATGTATGTATATATTTATAAATATATCATTGATTTATAAATTCTATAAATGATAACTTACATTTAGTAATTAAACATTGATATATTCTTTCTTAAGGATTTTTTTTCTTATATTTCATCGTAAACAAAATTATACCTAAAGATCCGTAGATATCTATTAAACATGATATACACTCATAGAATATAAATTTTTTTATCCTTATGTATCCCCCATACTTTAATAGAATTATAAATATACAATAATTTAGTATTTAGTCAACTCTTATTTATATATAATATATATAGATGATTAATATATAAATCATTTATACCAACACTTTTTTCATCTGGATTTTGCCTCAAATTTCGGTACCATAGCTGGGTTTTGCCTTAAGATAATAAAAAATTGATGAAAAATTTTGCCAAAAAAACGTGCAAAAAATGTGCAAAAATTGCATTTTTTTTTGAAGTGGTTCAGAGCTCTCATTTGAAAAAAGTTAAGTGAACGTGAAATCGGTAATGTAATTTTAGGAAACTCTTTTTCATTTTTTTTTATACGGCCTCCCTAGTAGAAGTTGCTTTTCTAAAATCTTCAAAATAAGTAATTATGTTACGGTTTAGAGATGAAGATAAAAAGTTTTATCTTGACCGAAAAAAAAAAAAAAACTACTGGCTCATGCTACATTGACTTGAACTATTTCCCTATCTGAATTGAATTCTACACCCTGATCCGTTCTTATACCATATGTTCTCAGTATTCTAATGACTACGCTGATACTAAAATCCTTAAGCCCTTTTAAAAAGAACCCCTTTCACCTCTTCAAATAATAATTTTCAAATGATAATACCTACCCCCCG